ATATTATTAACTATATTATTAATCTGTATGTCGATCTATACCATCTATATCAATTAATTTAATTAAGTTGTAGAGTTGTAGAATAGATACTTCTAAACAAATTTATCATGTGTCAGGAACCAGATTTGAACTGGTGACACGAGGATTTTCAGTCCTCTGCTCTACCTGCTGAGCTATCCCGACCATTTCCGACGCGCCTTCTTTCTAATTTTAGTAAATGACTTGAGTCTATGTCAATAAAAGTCAATAAAAAAAAAAGATATTCTAAAGCTATTCTAAAGTCTTATCATTGTTAATCATTCCAATTTTATTTTAAAAGGGATTCCTTGTTTTACTCAAAGAAGTTCGTTTGGATGTCTATCCTATCTATCACAAAACTTGTGAAAAGAAAAAATGCAGCCCGGATACATTTGTGAAAAACTCGAATAAATGAGAAAAATAAATGAGAAAGATAACGAATTTTGAATCGTTAACGAAAAGAGAGAATAAGATAAACAATTAGGGAGTCGGGTGGGCCCCTTTTTGGGGATAGAGGGACTTGAACCCTCACGATTTCTAAAGTCGACGGATTTTCCTTTTACTATAAATTTCTTTGTTGTCGATATTGACATGTAGAATGGGACTCTATCTTTACTCTCGTCCAATTAATCAGCAGATTCTGGGGTGAATGATCTGATCAATGAATATTCGATCCTTTCGTCAACTTGGAATCGATTCAAATCAAAGCAATGTTTTTTTTTTTATTATTATTTGATATTTGAATTATTAATTATTTCATTTTTCATATAACATAGAAAAAAATACAGATTTGGGTCGGTTGTCATTAATCATTTGAGATAGTATTTCAGTACGTATGCCTATGTATTATGTATATAGGGTTATACTTTACTTTACCTTTCTTTTTTTCTGGAATTTTAACTTTAGCAGAAGGATTCCCTTACTTGTACTTGACTAATGCAACGCAGTCAACTCTATTTGTTAGAACAACTTCCATTGAGTCTCTGCACCTATCCTTTTGTATTCTTATTCTGTCTTTATGAACCTTTGTTTGTTTTCGAAAAATAGGATTTGGCTCAGGATTGCCCCTTTTTTTTCCGGGGTTTCTCTGAATTTGAAAGTTATCACTTAGTAAGTTTCCATACTAAGGCTCAATTCAATTAAGTCCGTAGCGTCTACCAATTTCGCCATATCCCCTCTTTGTTTTGTGTTTTGAGATTCAAATCTTATTATTATGTTATTATGTCATTCCCTTTTTTCTTTCATTTCTATTCTATTCTACTGGAACTGTTAAAGTCATTAGATACCGATTCCTATATTCCTATATTCCTAGAATAGTGTTTCCTCTTATTTTAATATTTTATTTGATTTCTTGTCTAGCCTCTTTCATATCTATTTTGGACCCCTAATTTGGTCTAATCAGAAATCATTCTATCATTTCTGTATCCGCAATTCAATAATTCAATATAGATGCATATATACCACATTTATTCTATATGTTTTTCTTCGAATCATTTTTATTGTGCAATTTTGAATACTCGAACGGTCAATTCTTTTCTTTTTTTTTTATATATTCAGTTCATTTTTCTATATTCATTTAATTTAATTATTAATTACTACGAATGAAAAGTGAATAGCTAAGGTTCCAGTAGTTTACTAAATTCCTGTGCATGTACAATTTCTGTTATGTGAGCCCGCTTAGCTCAGAGGTTAGAGCATCGCATTTGTAATGCGATGGTCATCGGTTCGATTCCGATAGCTGGCTTTTTTTTTCTATTTTTTTTTTTTATTCTATATACATTCTTTGTGTATACTTTGTATATATACAATAAGGTCCGGATATTGATAGAATCCATCTCATTTGTAGTATATCAGTATTTTTTGTAGTATAATACTTCAGTAGATTTTGCCTCATTTATCATATTTATCCTTTAGTTCAGTTTTAATTTAGGTTTATGAAATTTCAATAAAATAAAGAAAATAAGGAGTCTTTATGTCACGTTACCGAGGGCCTCGTTTCAAAAAAATACGCCGTCTGGGGGCTTTACCGGGACTAACTAGTAAAAGGCCTAGAGCCGGGAGCGATCTTAGAAATCAATCGCGCGCCGGTAAAAAATCTCAATATCGTATTCGTTTAGAAGAAAAACAAAAATTGCGTTTTCATTATGGTCTTACAGAACGACAATTGCTTAAATACGTTCGTATCGCCGCAAAAGCCAAAGGGTCAACAGGTCAGGTTTTACTACAATTACTTGAAATGCGTTTGGATAACATCCTTTTTCGATTAGGTATGGCGTCAACTATTCCTCGAGCCCGCCAATTAGTTAACCATAGACATATTTTAGTTAATGATCGTATAGTAGATATACCAAGTTATCGCTGCAAACCCCGCGATATTATTACAGCGAAGGATGAACAAAAATCTAGAGTTATGATTCAAAATTCTCTTGATTCATTCCCCCAGGAGGAATTGCCAAAACATTTGACTCTTCACCCATTCCAATATAAAGGATTGGTCAATCACATAATAGATAGTAAATGGATTGGCTTGAAAATAAATGAATTGTTAGTTGTAGAATATTATTCTCGTCAGACTTAAACCTAACTAAAATAACAAGGGTTCGAACAATTTTGTCCCCTGTCACCTAAGTAAAGAGACAAAAGGTATGGGTTTTCTTGGGGGATTTTTATCCCATTGATATATCCTAGAATGATAGGGGCATTTTCATTCCTTGTCCACTCGTATTTTCTGTTCCACAGAAATTAGGAATAGAGAATCCATATCAAAGAAAGATAGAACTCTTGGAATAAGGGTATCCATTGTTAGGTGATTTGATATATTGCGGTCAATAGCATTTCAGTAACATTGATAAATTAGGTGAAGGTGCGGAAAGAGAGGGATTCGAACCCTCGGTAAACAAAAGCCTACATAGCAGTTCCAATGCTACGCCTTCAACCACTCGGCCATCTCTCCTACATAATGATTAGGATAATGATTATGGCCCCGAAAGCGAGTGAATCGCGAGTCAATCCCGATTTGAGAATGAAGATAACTGTCACTGCAACTATTGATGTAATTATTCCAACTGTATTTATTATCATATAGAATTTAGTATCATATATATTAGATTAGATGTTGGATAGGTACGGTACGTACAATTAATTCTAACTATAAACTATAAAAAATAGAAAACTTTTAATCATTTAATCAAAGAAAGACTTTTCCTTCGGGGCTAGGGGGATAAAGAAATTTTTTTTTTGTGAAAAACTTTTTCTTAAAAACAATAAACAATAAAGATATATATCTATTTATGTTTGCTGTTTGCGAAGATGACGTTCCCGTCTTTTTCTGATATCTATACCGGCTAAAATAACGGGATTGGAACGACTCGAACACGCGGTCTATCTTTTTTTATGAGTTAAGTCTGTTTTTATGTTATTTCGTACTGTATAATTACTTTTTTTGTAGGATCGTTTTCTAACGAGAGGTAATTAAAAGAAATTTTAAAATGGATTGCTACCTATGCCTAGATCCCGGATAACTGGAAATTTGATTGATAAGACCTTTACAATTGTAGCCAATATCTTATTACGAATAATTCCGACAACTTCAGGAGAAAAAGAGGCATTTACTTATTACAGAGATGGTGTGATTTGATTTCTTTTATTTACCGCGTCGAGTTTTAGGAGAAAGACACATTAGCCGGGATAGAAAGATTTGAAAAAAACTCTACGTTTATTGAAGGTGAAGTTTCTAAAAAAACATTCCTTCTGTCGTGTATCCCCGATTAATGCAGCCTCAGATGTTTCAATTGTCGATTCTAGCATTGAGCGAAAAGGTTACACCTATGGCTATGGGTTATGTATTGCAGGTTAATACTGCTCCACTAGTACCACTAGGCGGCATAGAGGAAGAAGCACTACGCTTAGGAATCAACAACACGAAAACTTTGCTCTAAATTTCCCCTTTTCCTTATTGGGATCGGGACTAAGAAGAATGGTTGGGACAACAAATATCCATCTCATTCGTGCTTTGGATACCCATATAACCATCGAAGACTGTTGAAGTGACTAATTCCTAGAAATTAAGGGATGTTGAGGACAAAGAAATTGTTGGAGTTAACGTAACATTTTTATATTTTTATCTAGTACCAACATCTTGGATGTTAAGAAACGATCTTTTGCAGGAAGGTTGGCTAGAGATTTCTTGTAAAAACACTAGCCCCGCTCAGTTCATAATGAGAATATTTCACTCCTTTTTGATTCTATGTATTAGGCTTATTATGCACATAAGGGAGGAGCCGTATGAGATGAAAACCTCACGTACGGTTCTGGAACGGAGATTCTTTGAATCGAATAACGACCGTAACGGATGTCTGCTCAATCCGAAGGAAATTATGCGGAAGCTTTACAGAATTATTATGAAGCTATGCGACTAGAAATCGATCCCTATGATAGAAGTTATATACTCTATAATATAGGCCTTATTCACACAAGTAATGGAGAACACACAAAAGCTTTGGAATATTATTTTCGGGCATTAGAACGAAACCCTTTCTTACCACAAGCTTTTAATAATATGGCCGTAATCTGTCATTACGTGCGACTATCTACACTATAGAAAGAAAAAGGAAAGAAAGAGCAAAATCTACTAGTAATCTACTAGTAAAAAAAATAAAAAAAAAAATAGGCTTTCTACATATGGCATCGTCCAAAACAACGATTTTTATCAGCTGTAGCAAAGAAATAAACTTCATAGAAATCGAAATATGAAAAAAGAAATATGCCTAGATACTTTATTCTATGGATAAAGGATCTAATTGATAGAGGAAGCACCGTAAAGATCAATTAGCGAAATTTTTGCCGATACAATAAGAACTGCTTACTTAATGTCATAATATGAGACAAAAGCTAGGAATCCACTTATGTAATGGAGTCGACCCCCTAAAGTATTGAGCAGCGGTGTAGCATCAGATCCCAAAGATAGTAAGCCTTTTCTTTCT